TAAGTATAATGATAATGTATTATCCAGTTAGTTACTTTTTTTATTACAAATAAAAAGAAAATTCTCCCATCAAATATGAATACTAGATTGGGGTTTTACAAAGCCCCTTATCGGATTTGAACCGATGACTTACGCCTTACCATGGCGTTACTCTACCACTGAGTTAAAAGGGCCTTTTTTATTTAATTCCGGAATTATTCACTATGTGGATAAAATATCTATATGTACTTATATTATAAACATAAGTATATATGCATTAAGTACGTGCAGTAGATACATAGTGTCTAGTGGCTCATTGTTGAATAATAAAATGGATTTACCTAGGAAGTATAGGAGAAAATGCAATGAATTGTTTCAAGACCGACTCGAATAGAAATAAATTCAATTGAAATAATTAAAAAAAAATACTACTACTAGATTTCTAATGTCGATTCTAATGAATAATTCGTCAATGACGAATAAAAAACAATTCTATGCAATTCTGAAGGGGGGAAAGATCCCTCGGCTAGAATCATTTGATTATATTGACAATTTTAAAAAACGGATCATACTATCATCATAGTATGATGGCCGTTGGTCAAGCGGGCCCCCATCGTCTAGTGGTTTAGGACATCTCTCTTTCAAGGAGGCAGCGGGGATTCGAATTCCCCTGGGGGTAGGGTACTACGAAAGGAAATTGATCATGGATTACCAATAAGTTGAAAATTGATTCTTCCTGGGTCGATGCCCGAGCGGTTAATGGGGACGGACTGTAAATTCGTTGGCAATATGTCTACGCTGGTTCAAATCCAGCTCGGCCCAATAATTCGCCAATCCGCCATGAGATGATATAACTCCCTTTGTACTTCAGAAATACCCGATCCGGAGATAAAAAAGAATCAAATTTTCTGCTAGATCCCGTATTTCCCTGGGATTGTAGTTCAATTGGTCAGAGCACCGCCCTGTCAAGGCGGAAGCTGCGGGTTCGAGCCCCGTCAGTCCCGACGGATCCAATAAATATATCAAAAAATCTCTCCCTTTTTCTGAAGGGGACCGGGGGAAGAATTCCATTGTCAAAGCAAAGGGGAAATCCTTATTTCTTTTTTCTTTCCTTTTGGTAGGAGAAAGACATATGCGGTTGGATTAGTACAATTATTGGTAGCATTATAGTCAGTATTCCAAGAAATGCTGGCTTTTTCGATTGCCCCCGATGCATGTAATGGAATCGAGTACTATACTTTTTTGAGGCGCGCATACACAAAAGGAATTCCTTTGTTGTCCAATACAAAATTGAATATAAGAAAATACTTTCCAGAAAAAACAAAAAAAAAAAAAAACAATTTCTTTTTCTGGCTACGGATTTATGGAACCTGACTTACTAGTTTGAAGTTGCAAAATAGATTTCATGCAAATTGCACACTGAGCTTTTGGTATAGGTGTCCCGGGGCTAATAATCGACGAAGAAAGGAGGGGGAAGGACAGATCAACCAAAGATCCTACTCCTCTTAGAAAGGCGAATGAATCATTTTTCCTATTTTTCATTTTGTTTTAAGGCCCCATCGACGAACGAACAAATCGGAAAATAGTCAATTTGATGAATATTCATTTTATACGGTCTCATCTTTATCACACTTCTTTGTCTTCCAAGTCAAAAATAGTTTCGTTCTAAACTCCTTTCTTTTTCCATTTAGCTTTTATTGTTTGTTTGGGTTTGTAACTATGTGACCACTGGAAGTGGAAGAGCTATTTGATGAGACTTCATCAGATGATTGTACAAGAAGGAACTAGATAGATTAGAGAGAAAAAAAGAACAGATAATAAAAAATGATAAATAAATAAAGGAATTTTGGGTTAGGTCAGCAATCCGAGTTTGGGGCGGTATGGATAAAAGAACTTCCTATGTTATACTATTCAATTCTCGACGACGAATTTATTTGATAGTTCAGATATTGTTATTCATGATATTGATCTGATTCAAGATCATCGAGAGGTAATATTCATTCATTGAATTTACAGGCCAAAGATTTATCATCTCTATGGGATTAAATCCCGAGTTATTGCGAAGTAAAAAACCGATGAGATTATGGAAGTAAATATTCTTGCATTTATTGCTACTGCACTATTTATTCTAGTTCCTACCGCTTTTCTACTTATCATTTATGTAAAAACAGTCAGTCAAAACGATTAATTATTAACTAATTTGAATGAAACTTGACTTCTGAGTTCTTAGCCAAAATTGACGAAATAAAATGAAAAAGATTCCAATTTCATGTCTTAAATGAAATGAGTGGACTAGAATCGGCAGTATTCTAATAGATAGATAGTATGGTAGAAAGATTCATCTATTTCTTTCTACCATACTATTTATTAGTTAGATTCTTGTTATAAAGCTGCCCCCTGGAATAAAATAAAGATAGAGGCTGCATTTGATATGGATCTATATATCAATCTACAATATTATCTTGATATATGTGAATATCAATTCCATATATGGGATTGACATAGCATCCAATTCCATTTATTTGCTATATCTATTTGTTCTGATCAATCTGAATTACTCCTATGTCTTATAGTTTGAATTACTATATTTTTGATTTCCAATATGAATCTCAGTATCTATTGAGAGAATCAAATCAATGAAGCAAAAGCGATAGATATAGGCATATTCAAAAAATCACGTAGTAATCTTTTTTTTTTTAACATTCCTAAGAAGTAAACCATTGACAGTAGTTCCACGGGCATCGAAAAGGAAGAGTAAACCTCACTGATTTTTAAGGCCTGAACCATGATATGAAATAAGTCGATAAAGTCTAAATCCAATTTCCAAAATTCGAAAGGTAAATGCGCAATATGTGACTCACCTGACGATCTTATTCTAAATAGTATCTCGTTAGACAACCACTATGTTTATATCCTTTCTTTCTCATACAAAGTGCGTATACACTTAACAAAACCACTTTTTCTTTGAACAGTAAAGAGAGAACCAAATAAAAAACGGGTCCGGCCCTCCTCAGTATCACCTAGGAAGAGGCCATTGATTGGAATAGAAAATTTAGTAAGAATTAGGTTCGAATAAATTTCCTGGGATCCTTTTCCTTTCGAACTACAAACATGGGAATCGTTGAAATAGCTCTTTGATTGAAAGAGGCTGATTCCTATAATACATTACTCCAGTCGAGTCCAATGGAATTTCAAAATGAAGATATTTTTATTTTGTTCCAAACGTGTTGCAGAACCATCTAGAAAGCAATTGATAATGATACAGTTTGCTTCCTTAACTCAATTAGCAGAACCCCTAGAGTCCACTCCTTCCCCACACTACGAGTGAAAGGGAAAAAGTAAAGACTACCATTAAAGCAGCCCAAGCAAGACTTACTATATCCATATGAATTATGTCCCCTATCTCTATAAATATAAAGGAATTGTTCCATTATTCCTCACTAATAATAGTAGAATCAATGGCGCAGAGTCAAAAAGAACGAAGACTATTAATAAACCAATCCAATAAATTCGCTCATTTTATAAGAAATTTCTATATGATTTATAATCGGGAAAGATTAAACCCAAGCAAAATCCGCAGTAACATCTCAAGGGAATGTTACTAATGGAACATGTAGGAATAATAGGTCCTATTCTTTTTTTGTTGACCCTCATTTGAATTGATTGGATGCTTGAGCACTGAGATATTTTCGTGAGTTCCTCGTATATAATAAAGTATCTTCCGCCCCCTTCCACAACTATTTCGATTTCCTATCGGGCTCTCCAAGGTCCAGTCATTATACAATGGATTAATAATAGAAAATTTTGATTTGTAGTAGAAGGTAATTGCGAAGTCTTGATAGCCCCTCGAGCATTCGAATATTTACTTGAAAGCTAAGCCTAAATATGCAATGCAAGGATATTTACAATTTTTTCTAAAAACACCCAGACCAAAACAAGTATCAACAGTCTGCTTTCTCTGCTTCTGCTGGCGAATCATTCGGCGGGTTATATCAACAGAAGAAAAAAAGAGATTTCCAGTTTTTTGTTGATCAGGCGACACCCGGATTTGAACTGGGGAAAAAAGGATTTGCAGTCCTCTGCCTTACCACTCGGCCATGTCGCCAAAATGCTACAAATACAAAATAGATGAAAACTTTCCCGGATTACTGAACTGCTTTTTTATTGTACTTGCACCTTGAGTTCTGTTTTCCTTAATTTTTCCTAAAAGTCAAAGAAATCCTAATCCTTCTTCCCTTTTGATTGGGTTTGATTCATCCTTTCAATTTCGATTGAGTCTATCTCCAAATTCATAATGTTCAAAACTTTCTCTTACCTTTCTATTGAAAAATCAAATGTGGATTTTCATTCGCAAAATACAAAATTCAACTTTCAGAAAATAGGACCCAGTAACTATTGCCTTAGAATGCATGAATGATTCTTGGATTTGAATCTCCCAATTTTGGTTTCCTAATGACATAAGAAAATACAACTTGATATATGATATATAACCAATCAGTTCAGTATGGATTTTTGCAATCAAAAAATCCTTCTCAATTTTCATTATTAATAATAATTATAACAACAATTATCAGTATATGTAAACCCCCCAAGATAAATTGTTAGACGGATATATATTATTTATATATGTTCCCGATATAGAATTATCAGATATCAGAAAAGTATCATACTTCAATTTGAATTTTGAATTGAATAGAAAATTGAAATTATGTTTTCGGAGAGCACAACCTGTGTTGCCCCGAATAGAACATAAAACGACAATAAAACAATAAAAGAGAAGAAAGACAGATATTATAGATATCTCCACACGTGTTTAAGCCATACAAACCTTCTTTTCTTATCCACTTCACAATCGTATTCTACTCAAAAATCCGTAAACAAAATATCTCTCTTCTCTGCGAATCATTTTTTGAACAATGAAATCCATAACATAAAGGGGGGTTAAATGCTAAAAAACCGATTCTAATTCTATATATTCTTTCTGATTTTTATGCCTTTATCTCAGCGAAAAGATCAAATGT